AAAAAGCATAGGATCAAAGCCTTGTTCTTCTTCCAAAGAAGGTTCTACTTTTTCCGGGGAAAACAGCACATTATGGTCATGACCAGCTAAAGATCACCGCCATCTCACGAATTGGGTATTACCGGCCGATGGCGAATAAGTCCTCACAACAAAGGTTAGGTGCTTGAGATCAGAACTGGTTACAGCAGCGCTCTTGCCGCGAGACTCTTTCGCATAGAATGAATTCAGTAAGGAAAAGTGGAGCCCCCATGGTCAATTGAGAAGACTTCTATAAGAATTAAGGAATATTTAGCTCCAAAGGGTAGTCTTCCTTACGCGCGAGCTATCCCTAACCAATAAGGGAGAGCCTTTACCTTTCTTACGATCCTTATCTCAACTTTACCTTACCCCCTCCCACCTTCCCCTTTCGCTTCGTATACTCCACTTCTTCTTAGTTAAGTAGAGAACGCTACCGGCCCTGCCATCTTGCTTTACAGACCGACCGCTGGAACTTTTTTTCTTATGTTATATTGCCGGGTCGGCTACCGCATCTCTCTTCTCACGGAATCTTCTTATACGTTGATACACGAGTTGGACAAAGAGAGGTAGGCAAAGGGAGAAGCGGCCACGCCCTGGGTAGTCAACCATATCAGGTTCTAATTTCCCGTACTTATCTTCCTTTCCTTCCTTGTCTTGTAACGTATGAAGCACTAGACTCAGTCCACGGGAACCGGCTTTACGGGTTGCTTTCGATTTGGCATTCTCCTCCCCTTCCTGCTTTATTGGCATTAGAGATCTTGTGAAAAAGTCCGATTGACTAATGGAAGGAAGCGAAGCTGTTTAAGTAAGAGTTAGCGCCTATGGAAAAGAGATTTGAATCGCTTTGTGGCGGGGTAAGCTGTGATCTTATTCCTAACTTGGGATATGAAGTAAAATAACATCACTCATTGGCAAAGCATGAATTAGCCTTCGAGTTGTGGCTTCTTGTTCATCTTTCACTATCTGACCTTTCATTTCAGGTTCTCTTCTCTTAGTCTTCCATGACCCATTCCTCTAGAAATTTGAATAACCTAATAAGAGATCGATTACGCGCATCATCGCAGAATTATTTTATTGGAAGGAATTAACTAACTAGCCTAGCTGACAAGGCATGGCATGAATGGCGGGATGCTAACTCGATTCGCCCTTGCCTCTACGGGATTACTACCTTATATAAAAAAATATAAAGCACCAAAGGTAAGCAGTTCCCAGTCGAAAGATAAAATGATTCTTAGCAGTTAAACAAGCGAATGTCATTTTTTTCCCCCTATCGGTTGACTGGGCTTCCCCCCAGTGTCATCATCGACCCGCTCCTGCACCATCTCATCCTTAGTGAATAAAAAGGGGTGCTTGTGCTTCTTAAGTAGCATTTACTTACCTTCTTCATTGAAGGCTTCCATTGATAAGGAACTGTTCTATCTAATGTGGCATTATCACGTGTGGCAAGTGTTTCTGCCTCATCCCCACCCCGATGGCTATAGTCAAGCAGAAATGACTTATCTATTATTTAGTAGCTGAACCAAAGAGAAAGTAAGCCCCGCCGCTATCACTACAGCCTTTCTTAACCGGGCATAGGGCCTCTTTCCTAATTCATCTACGGTCTTTCTTACAAGCACCAGAATGAGAGAAGGACTTCCTGGCTTGACTTTCTCACATAAAAACTTCATTAGTATAGATCTGTAGCCCGTTCTGGGTCTTTAACCGAAACTGGGACTAGGCATGGAAAAGCTCGATCAACGTCCTTCTCTCCCGAGGTTCGAAATGTGGAGGTACCTTTACCGTCACCTGCTAGCTCTGTCCGCCACGGGTTAGCGACATAAAGTGCGAATAAAGGTTCATCGGGACATTTTCTTCAACAACTGAAGCCCTTATTATCCCCGCAGAGCCTCCAAAGGAAGTAAAGACTACAAGTCCCTAAGGAAGTTCCTTGCCCACTTCTTGGCATCTGCCTTGATTATGTTTCATGTCCGCAAATCGTATTCATGTCCGACCCCCCTTCTCTGTTGGCGAATCGACTTCAGCTCCTGTACTTCTTTCCTTAGGGCCGTCTAAAAAGTATTAAGTTCTTTAAAGATCTTCGGCTCCTTTTGAAGCGGAGAAAGGGTGAAAGCTAATAATCACTTTTTTTCCATAACTTACTTGGAAAAGGGAAACTCATGCCTTTCCTTAATCAGTTACTTGCCTCCTTCTGCTACTAGTGATTCAATTCCAAAGATGGAGGAAGTGTTACCCAGCGTCGAAGTGAAGTTCCTTGTCTCAGCGTCCTTCTTCCTATTGGAAGGGCCCCATTACTTTGGCAAAGAAGGCCCTACCTCAGACATTCAATCAACCGGTTTAGACAAAAAGTAGGGCAAGTCATCAGGTATCGAACTAGGGCATCGTCTCTTGGGCTTTTGAATGGCTACCGCCTAATGTGTCATTTGACCTCAGTCATTCCAGGCAAAAGGATCCGTTCCTGGACTTCGGTTAGGGCAAGAAGGCTACGGTTAAAAACCACCGACATGTCAAGATCAAAATTCGAAAGGTAGATCATTTCCGTAACGCTTTCGCAGAAAGGTTCGGTCTTTAATCTATATCAATAGCAAACCAACCGAATCGCTGCCTTTAAGGGGGAGTACTGCTTATGGCTTTGTACAGGTAAAAGGCAGTATTCCAGTCATGGGGGCTAAGCTTGTCATAATGTACCGAATTGGGTATTTCAGGGGATGGTGAGTCATCTAAGGGATTTGGCATTTGAACAAGAACCTTTGAGCATTTCCCAATCAATAGGAGTTTGATTTATGAGTCCAAATGAGCTCGTGAAAATAGGAACTCGTCTTTCCGCCCTGGTCCCGCGAAATAAGTAAGACTTCAAAAGTCCAATGGAAATAGAATAGGTGCCAGTATCCATAGGCTTGTAGGTATGAGTTCGCGAGAGCTCGGCTGCGAGTATCTCCCTTTCAGTGACTGGGACAGGAGACAATTTTCTGAGTTTGCCTTGTTGGCATGCTCAGTGGTCATAGCGCCTTTGATTGAAATTCCATTTGCACCCGTCTCCTTCGGGGATCCATTAAAGGGATTGGAGTGGTTCCACCTATCCGCACCCTATCTCGCTGAAATTTAGATATGTGAGCCCGGAAACACATTTTCAAATACGCCTGTCAGCGCAGCTCTTTTTGGAACGGTACGAGCAGACCACTTAAGCAGATACCTAGACTTCCATTTTGAACCACCAAGCAAGGTAGCTGTGTAGGCGGAATATAGTATCCTTCATCGGAATCAGAACAAACTGAAGGAACGAGACAGCACCAGATCAGCTTTAAAGAGCAAGCAAGAACCACTGAAAGAGGCCGGTACCTTTCGTATAAGAGCCAGCAAAGCTACTCATGCACCTGGAGCGAGCCACCTGGCGATTGAGGGGCAATCATATGCTTCTGTGAAAAAATGATCCTCTCATCGGTGTTCTACCGAACTGAACTAATAATAGTTTATCATTTAGAAAGAATGGCGAAAGAGGCCTCCTTGCATTGCCCAACTAGAGCGAAAAGCCTTATTGCGTTGCGGCCCTAAGTAGCTATGGGGTGTTGATGTACTTGGAACCTAGACCGGTTACCTGAGTATGGCGGTTCGGTAGCCGTTCAATGATAGCATGAGATCCTCGCTTCGGTAAGTTACAAGGATGAATGCAAATAGCAAGGCGCTGTGCTGTGTGAAGTGAGACTGGCTGCCCTAAGTTAAGTGCTTCCTTATTAATATTAATGAATGATCTTGCTCAGTAGGAGGGCTTTCCCCCTTCTGTGCAGCCTGATTCTCTCTCTGGAAATGAGGGTGCCCTCGATTGACATTTATCATCGAATAAGGAATCCTTCCATGGATGAGAAGGTTGAGTTACAGTACAGACTCCGTTGGCTTTCGCAAGGAAGCATCTCGAAAGTTCCGCAATCTATGGTTGATGCCTCACTCGAACTCTATCCCATACCCTACTCGATGCTGAAGCTACTCTGCCTTTCGGAACCCAAAAAGAAAGCCGGGCGCTTGGGAAGCTATGCAAAACCTGAAAAAAGGAATCTGCTTTCCATCTTTGAGCTCAGAGGTTACGATCGTCTCCTCATTAGGCTATTTAAAAAAAGTATAGCTGACTCATCAGCTGAGTGGTTCGCCTCTTGTCCACCTGAGTTGTTTACTTCATTTTCCGACCTGGAAAACCAATGACTCTTCAGGTTAGGTTCTCTTTCAACATAGACATCCCGATGACCATGGATCAACTTCGTTCCACGAAACAGAAAGCAAATGAAATCTTCCTCTTAGGGCGTTCGATTCCGCGAAATGGCGACCCGTTTTGCCGGAGTATTCCGCTGTGGCTAGCATTGTTAGGAATGCTTCTGACCATCTTAGGCCATTCTTGATGATGGACCCTCCGGCAACTTTAGAAGCCTTGGTTCGTAAGGGCTCTTATCTTGAACTAACGCTTTGATCTCGGCTTCTAGATCCATATCCTTTCGCATCAAGAGTACCCGCGCGTCTCAAACCCCCCTTTATCCCAACAACCCCATGATGAACAGAGAGGAACCCGATGAGGGAAGTGGGACAATGTTCAGACCTTGGCTGTCACAACAAGCAACCAATCAGTTCCAGTCCCAAGGGCAGGTAAAACGAGGCCTCGACGGATGGGAACTCCTACTCTGACTAGATTTTTGCGATCTCTAAGCGGGATTTTCAGTCATCTATCCTTTATCTTTCCCTAGCGAGTGAAGAAAGAGTGGATGTTTTGAACGAGTGTTGAGCGAGTGAAGTGCCCCATAAGCTATAAGGGCGAGCTATATGTATCAATTCTGTGAGCAGCGATTGAACTGAACGTAAAAAGTGCATCCAGCAGGAATCGAACCTACGAATTTGCCCGGTTGGGCGCTTTAACCATTCAGCCATGGATGCAAAGAGACTCAGCGAGTGAACTAGGTTTTGGTATTCCTTCTTGAGCTTCTATTTCTTCCGTTAAAGGAGAT